AAGAGGGAAGATTTCGCGAGACTCTGCTTGGCAAACGGGTCGATTATTCGGGGCGTTCGGTCATTGTCGTTGGACCTTCACTTTCATTACATCGCTGTGGATTGCCTCGCGAAATAGCAATAGAGCTTTTCCAGACATTTGTAATTCGTGGTCTAATTAGACAACATCTGGCTTCGAACATAGGAGTTGCTAAGAGTAAAATTCGGGAAAAAAAGCCGATTGTCTGGGAAATACTTCAAGAAGTTATGCAGGGGCATCCCGTATTGCTGAATAGAGCACCTACTCTACATAGATTAGGCATACAGTCATTCCAACCCATTTTAGTGGAAGGACGCACTATTTGTTTACATCCATTAGTTTGTAAGGGATTCAATGCAGACTTTGATGGGGATCAAATGGCTGTTCATGTGCCTTTATCTTTAGAGGCTCAAGCGGAGGCTCGTTTACTTATGTTTTCTCATATGAATCTCTTGTCTCCAGCTATTGGAGATCCCATTTCTGTACCGACTCAAGATATGCTTATTGGACTCTATGTATTAACGAGTGGCACTCGTCGAGGTATTTGTGCAAATAGGTATAATCCATGTAATCGAAAAAACTATCAAAATGAAAGAATTCACGAAACAAACTATCAGTATATGAAAGAACCCTTTTTTTGCAATTCCTATGATGCAATTGGAGCTTATCGGCAGAAAAGAATCAATTTAGATAGTCCTTTGTGGCTTCGGTGGCAATTAGATCAACGCGTTATTGCTTCAAGAGAAGTTCCCATCGAAGTTCACTATGAATCTTTTGGTACCTATCATGAGATTTATGCACACTATCTAATAGTAAGAAGTGTAAAAAAAAAAACTTTTTGTATATACATTCGAACCACAGTTGGTCATATTTCTTTTTATCGAGAAATCGAAGAAGCTATACAAGGTTTTTCTCAAGCCTGCTCATATGATACCTAATAATATGGTATCTAAACTAAGTAATTCTAGGAGTAATTCTAGGACACCAGTGTGAATTCGGGCCTCTGCGATTCAACTCGGACCATAGTTCCTGACCTAAAATTCTACGCAAATCAAGATCCAGAAAAGGAAGTTTTGCAATCATTGACTCAAACTTATTGTCGAATCCCATTCAGCAGAATATGGAGGTACTTATGCCGGAACGGGCCAATCTGGTATTTCACAATAAAGTGATAGATGGAACTGCCATTAAACAACTTATTAGCCGATTAATAGATCACTTCGGAATGGCATATACATCACACATCCTGGATCAAGTAAAGACTCTGGGTTTCCAGCAAGCTACTGCTACATCAATTTCATTAGGAATTGATGATCTTTTAACGATACCTTCTAAGGGATGGCTTGTCCAAGATGCTGAACAACAAAGTTTGCTTTTGGAAAAACACCATCATTATGGGAATGTACATGCGGTAGAAAAATTACGCCAATCTATTGAGATATGGTATGCTACAAGTGAATATTTGCGACAAGAAATGAATCCTAATTTTAGGATGACTGACCCTTTCAATCCAGTCCATATGATGTCTTTTTCGGGAGCTAGGGGAAATGCATCTCAAGTACATCAATTAGTAGGTATGAGAGGATTAATGTCGGATCCCCAAGGACAAATGATTGATTTACCTATTCAAAGTAATTTACGCGAAGGACTGTCTTTAACAGAATATATTATTTCTTGCTACGGAGCTCGTAAAGGAGTTGTGGATACTGCTGTACGCACATCAGATGCTGGATATCTTACGCGTAGACTTGTTGAAGTAGTTCAACATATTGTTGTACGTAGAACAGATTGTGGCACCATCCGAGGGATTTCTGTGAGTCCTCAAAATAAAAATAGGATGATGTCAGAAAGAATTTTTATCCAAACATTAATTGGTCGTGTCTTAGCAGATGATATATATATAGGTTCCCGATGTATCGCCTTTCGAAATCAAGATCTTGGGATTGGACTTGTCAATCGATTCATAACCTTTGGAACACAATCAATATCTATTCGAACTCCCTTTACTTGTCGGAGTCCATCTTGGATCTGTCGATTATGTTATGGTCGGAGTCCCACCCATGGTGACCTAGTTGAATTGGGGGAAGCTGTAGGTATTATTGCCGGTCAATCTATTGGAGAACCAGGGACTCAACTAACATTAAGAACTTTTCATACCGGTGGAGTATTTACAGGAGGTACTGCAGAACATGTACGAGCCCCTTATAATGGAAAAATCAAATTCAATGAGGATTTGGTTCATCCTACACGTACACGTCACGGGCATCCTGCCTTTCTATCTTATATAGACTTGTCTGTAATTATTGAGAGTGAAGATATTATACATAGCGTGACTATTCCACCAAAAAGTTTTCTTTTAGTTCAAAATGATCAATATGTGGAATCAGAACAAGTGATTGCTGAGATTCGCGAGGGAACATACACTTTTCATTTTAAAGAGAGGGTTCGAAAACATATTTATTCTGACTCAGAGGGAGAAATGCACTGGAGTACTGATGTGTACCATGCACCCGAATTTACATATAGTAATGTACATTTCTTACCAAAAACAAGTCATTTATGGATATTATCAGGAGGTTCATTTGGATCTAGTCTAATTCTTTTTTCGATCCACAAAGATCAAGATCAAATGAACATACCCTTTCTTTCCGTCGAAAGAAAGTCTATTTCTAGCCTCTCAGTGAATAATGATCAAGTGAGCCAAAAATTTTTTAGTTCGGATTTTTCTGATAAAAAAAAATATGGGATTCCCGATTATTCAGAATTCAATGGAATCATAGGTACTAGTCATTCTAATCTCATATATTCTGCTATTTTTGATGAGAACTCGGATTTATTAGCAAAGAGGCGAAGAAATCGATTTCTCATTCCATTCCAATCGATTCAAGAACAAGAAAAAGAATTCATACCGCATTCAGGTATCTTGATTGAAATACCCATAAATGGTATTTTCCGTAGAAATAGTATTTTTGCTTTTTTTGATGATCCTAGATACAGAAGAAAGAGTTCCGGAATTCTGAAATATGGGACTCTAGAGGCGGACTCAATCATCCAAAACGAGGATATCATTGAGTATCGAGGAGTCAAAAAATTTAAGACAAAATACCAAATGAAAGTAGATCGATTTTTTTTCATTCCTGAGGAAGTACATATTTTACCCGAATCTTCTTCCATAATGGTACAGAACTATAGTATCATTGCAGTCGATACACGAATCACTTTAAATATAAGAAGCCAAGTCGGCGGATTGGTCCGAGTGGAGAGAAAAAAAAAACGGATTGAACTCAAAATATTTTCGGGGGATATACACTTTCCGGACAAGACAGATAAGATATCCCGACACAGTGGGATCTTGATACCGCCAGGAAGGGGAAAAACAAACTCTAAGGAATCAAAAAAATTGCAAAATTGGATTTATGTCCAACGGGTCACACCAACCAAGAAAAAGTTTTTTGTTTTGGTGCGACCCGTAGCCACATATGAGATAGTAGACAGTATAAATTTAGCAACACTCTTCCCACAAGATCTCTTTCGGGAAAAGGATAATATGCAACTTCGAGTTGTCAACTATATCCTTTATGGAAATGGCAAACCAACTCGAGGAATTTCTGATACAAGTATTCAATTGGTTCGAACTTGTTTAGTCTTGAATTGGGACCAAGACACCAAAAATTCTTCCCTCGAAGAGGTCCGTGCTTTCTTTGTTGAAGTAAGTACAAAGGGGTTGATTCGATATTTCATAAGAATCGGCTTAATGAAATCCCATATTTCGTATATAAGAAAAAGGAAAAATCCGTCAGATTCGGGGTTGATCTCTGCAGATCACATCAATCCGTTTTATTCCATTTATTCCAAGGTCAGCATTCAACAATCACTTAGACAAAATCACGGAACTATTCGTATGTTCTTAAATAGAAATAAGGAATCCCAATCTTTGTTAATTTTATCATCATCTAATTGTTTTAGAATGGGTCCATTTAATCATGTAAAATATCACAAAGTGAGAAACCAATCAATTAAAAAAAATCCTCGAAGTAAAATTACAAATTCGTCGGGCCCCTTAGGAACAGCCATTCAAATTGCGAATTTTTATTCATTTTTGCCTTTACTAACTTATAATCAGATCTCAGTGCTTAAATATTTGCAACTTGACAACTTAAAACATATTTTTCAAGTAATTAAATATTATTTAATCGATGAAAACGGAAGAATTTATAATCTCGATCCATACAGTAACATCGTTTTGAATCCATTCAATTTGAATTGGTATTTTCTTCATAAAAATTATCATCATAATTATTGTGAAGAAACGTCCACAATAATTAGTCTTGGACAATTTATTTGTGAAAATGTATGTATAGCCAAAAAAGGACCACACCTAAAATCGGGTCAAGTTTTAATTGTTCAAGTTGACTCTATAGTAATAAGATCCGCTAAGCCCTATTTGGCTACTCCAGGAGCAACGGTTCATGGGCATTACGGAGAAATTCGTTACGAGGGGGATACTTTAGTTACATTTATATATGAAAAATCGAGATCCGGTGATATAACACAAGGTCTTCCAAAAGTAGAACAAGTGTTAGAAGTCCGTTCGATTGATTCTATATCGATGAACTTAGAAAAGCGGATTAAGGGTTGGAACAAGTGTATAACAAGAATTCTTGGAATTCCTTGGGGATTCTTGATTGGTGCTGAGCTAACTATAGTGCAAAGTCGTATTTCTTTGGTTAATAAGATTCAAAAGGTTTATCGATCCCAGGGGGTGCAGATCCATAATAGGCATATCGAAATTATTGTACGCCAAATAACATCAAAAGTTTTGGTTTCAGAAGAGGGAATGTCTAATGTTTTTTTACCTGGAGAACTAATTGGATTGTTACGAGCAGAACGAACGGGGCGTGCTTTAGAAGAAGCGATCTGTTATCGAGCCATCTTATTAGGAATAACTCGAGCATCTTTGAATACTCAAAGTTTTATATCCGAAGCAAGTTTTCAAGAAACTGCTCGAGTTTTAGCAAAAGCTGCTCTTCGGGGTCGTATCGATTGGTTGAAAGGCCTGAAAGAAAACGTTGTTCTAGGAGGGGTGATCCCCGCTGGGACAGGATTCAAAGGATTGGTGCATTGTTCACGGCAACATACCAACATTCTTTTTGAAAAAAAAAGAAAGAATTTATCTTTATTCGAGGGAGATATGAGAGATATTTTCTTCTACCACAAGGAATTATTTGACTCTTCTATTTCAAAGAATTTACATAATACATCTGAACGATCTTTTATAGGATTTAATGATTCCTAATAGTAGATTCCTATTTTGAATTTAATTATTTGTTGTTTGCTGTAGTCATTTGATTTGGTAATTTGTTAACACTAATAAAGATAATAATGAATAGAAAGTAATGGCTTGGCTCATGTATAAATGGCCAATCTCAGGTAGAAGAGAAGGTTCCATCGGAACAACTTTTTTGGTTTTAGTTTAGGGGTACCCCTTTTTTTAAGTGTGAAAAGAGATGGCAAAAAGATATTGGAACATCGATTTGGAAGAGATGATGAAAGCAGGAGTTCATTTTGGACATGGTACTAGGAAATGGAATCCTAGAATGGCACCTTATATTTCTGCAAAGCGTAAAGGTATTCATATTATAAATCTGACTAAAACTGCTCGTTTTTTATCAGAAGCTTGTGATTTAGTTTTTGATGCAGCAAGTAGGGGAAAACAATTCTTAATTGTTGGGACCAAAAATAAAGCAGCTGATTTAGTGTCGCGGGCTGCAATAAGGGCTCGGTGTCATTATGTTAATAAAAAATGGCTCGGCGGCATGTTAACAAATTGGTCTACTACAGAAAAAAGACTTCATAAGTTTAGGGACTTGAGAACCGAACAAAAGACAGGGGGACTCAACCGTCTTCCAAAAAGGGATGCAGCTGTATTGAAGAGACAATTATCTCACTTGCAAACATATCTAGGCGGGATTAAATATATGACGGGGTTGCCTGATATTGTAATCATCATCGATCAGCAAGAAGAATATACGGCTCTTCGAGAATGTATCACTTTGGGAATTCCAACCATTTCTTTAATTGATACAAATTGTGATCCCGATCTCGCGGATATTTCTATTCCAGCAAATGATGACGCTATAGCTTCAATTCGATTCATTCTTAACAAATTAGTATTCGCAATTTGTGAGGGTCGTTCTAGCTATATACAAAATTATTGATTAATAATAAGATAAATAAATCAATTTTTTTTGGGGGGGGGGCTCCCTGTATTTCGATTTATAGAATCGGTTACTACTCCTGAATCGTACAAAAGAAAAAGAGATAAAAATAACTGGGTATATTATGTGATTAGTTTAGTTGATATCCATACAATTCAAGTAGAGAAGTAAAAAAAGAAAAAGAGAGATCTTGAATCAAAATAATTTTAAGTTCTTATTTTTGTCAGAGGGCAATATGAATGTTCTATCATGTTCCATCAACACACTAATAAAAGAAGGGTTATATGAGATATCTGGTGTAGAGGTAGGCCAACATTTCTATTGGCAAATAGTGGGTTTCCAAGTCCATGCCCAAGTACTTATTACTTCTTGGGTTGTAATTGCTATCTTATTAGGTTCCGCAGTTCTATCGGTTCGGAATCCACAAACCATTCCAACTGACGACCAAAATTTCTTTGAATTTGTCCTTGAATTCATTCGAGATGTGAGTCAAACCCAGATTGGAGAAGAATATGGTCCATGGGTTCCCTTTATTGGAACTATGTTTTTATTTATTTTTGTTTCTAACTGGTCAGGAGCTCTTTTACCGTGGAAAATTATCCAGTTACCCCAAGGGGAGTTAGCGGCACCAACGAATGATATAAATACGACTGTTGCTTTAGCTTTACTCACATCAGTAGCCTACTTTTATGCAGGTCTTAGCAAAAAAGGATTAGGGTATTTCAGTAAATACATTCAACCAACTCCAATCCTTTTACCCATTAACATCTTAGAAGATTTCACAAAACCCCTATCACTTAGTTTTCGACTTTTCGGAAATATATTAGCCGATGAATTAGTAGTTGTTGTTCTTGTTTCTTTAGTACCTTTAGTAGTTCCTATACCTGTCATGTTCCTTGGATTATTTACAAGTGGGATTCAAGCTCTCATTTTTGCAACGTTAGCTGCGGCTTATATAGGTGAATCTATGGAGGGTCATCATTGACTATTAGTCTTTTTTTAGGTTAGCCCAAGACAATGTATATATAATTTACTTAAAGTACTAGTAAAAACAATTGTGATATTAAGAAATTGTAATAAAAAAGGAAAGTGATCTAAAAGCTCTTTTTCCTAAAATTTTCTTTAAATCCCTTGGTCTCAGTTTAGGACGTGTGATTAAAAAGAAAAAAAAGATTAAATCAAATTTTTTAGGGTGTTTTTTAGAACAATTCTCACTTTTAGTCAATTTCATTCAATTCAACGATTGACCAAAATCAAATTTGAATAAATAAAAAATTGCATGAATTTAGCTCAATCAAATACTGATATTTATTTCTACGCAATGAAAGAATTCGTATATGTAGATTCCATCTATGTAGGATAATAATAAATAAGAGGAACAGAAGAATTTACAAAAAAAACGCGATTCGTAAAAAAAAGAGGTTGATTAAGAGAGGGAGGGGGTAGCTTTAGGTATATGTAATAGAATGTCTATAATCCAATTCCATTGGGTGTTTCAAAGAAAAATTATAGAATAGTTGTTTTACGTTATGTAAGAAACACATGTATATGTGATATTTGATATTGATTAGAGTTAAAGACCGATCTAATCTGCCCCACTACTGTTGTGAATTTAGATTTAGATAGGGATTCAATTAGAAGTTCTTCCTTTTCATCTTTGGCTGTGAATTGTATGAATAAAATGATAAAAAGAAAAGAACGAAGGATTCAAAGAATGGTTCACAAACAAAAAAGAAATGAGATAAAGATAAAAAAGTCGTATATATATATTATGGATTTCAAAAAATCCCGTGGATAGGAACTAATATCAAAGTAATTCTGATGGTTCAATAATATTATTATTTCAATTAAAATTAGTGATTATTTTGTCTGGATGAATCCTAGCGATGACTTAATTATAATTAAGTCTTAAGTCATTGGATGATTGTATCATTAACTATTTCTTTATTTTGGTGCGAGGAATTTATCATGAATCCACTGATTTCTGCTGCTTCGGTTATTGCTGCTGGGTTGGCTGTTGGACTTGCTTCTATTGGACCTGGAGTTGGTCAAGGTACAGCTGCGGGTCAAGCTGTCGAAGGTATCGCGAGACAACCCGAGGCAGAAGGAAAAATACGAGGTACTTTATTGCTTAGTCTGGCTTTTATGGAAGCTTTAACTATTTATGGCCTGGTTGTAGCATTAGCGCTTTTATTTGCGAATCCTTTTGTTTAATCTGCAAATTTTGGATTTTTTTTTTCGCAGTTTATTTTATAGACGGGGACTCACTCCTTTCTTTTTTGAATTCTATCAAGATTTCACTCCTACAATTATTCATTGAGACAAGAATCCTTGGGAAGGACTAAATTGAGGATGGGGAATTAGCACATCGACTCGCTTTCTTCCTTCCCCTTATTATTTTGAAACTTTTTTTTAAGGAGTGTTGCGAAAAAAGGAGGTTTTTTGAAATTGACATCAAACTTGGTCTTAAATTCTAGCTTAATTATTAATTCTAATCAGTCTCATTATTATTATTATTGAAAATTTCCAATTTTTCATTTTTTAAAATACATTTGTAAATAGAATAGATTTTTTATTCTGTTTACAAATATCCAATTTTTATTCTGTTTACAAATATCCAAATAGGCAAATTGAATTAAATTCAATTGATTTGATTTTCAATAAAATAAAAAAATAATAATAAGAAAAATAAGAAATAATACTAAATAAATAGAAGAAGTGATACAATAAAAAAAAGGACAGAGTTCTTTTTTTAGTTTAGCTATAAGAGGAGATTATATGAAAAATGTAACCGATTCTTTCGTTTACTTGGGTCACTGGCCGTCCGCCGGGAGTTTCGGGTTTAATACCGATATTTTAGCAACAAATCCAATAAATCTAAGTGTAGTCTTTGGTGTATTGATCTTTTTTGGAAAGGGAGTGTGTGTGAGTTGTTCATTTCAAGAATAGACTGGATTCACCCAGTGGCACTATAACTAGGAAAGAGTGCATAATCCCCCGAATTACTTCCGAATAAAATAAATTCAATCAAAAAAATCATATTTGAGAACCATAGCATTTCGTTATTCTTTGGTAAATCTACTTTACTTTGATTCTCTACCAACTAAAAATCTGGGACCATTAACATGGTTAAAGCTAAACCGTTTGAAGTTCAGATGCAGCATGGTACTCTTTCTACTACTGTAGTCTAATTAAAAAATTAATACAAAAAAAGATTTTCAAATAGTTAGACCCTTTTCGATATAAAACACTCATGTCGATAAAATGATTTGAGTCCTTTTTTTTATAATGCAGAATTGATAACCTACGTATAAAATAATAAGAATTCTTTGGATTTGAAGAAAAAAAAAAAGAAACAACTTTGCTGACAATTATATATTTTTCATTGGTCAGAAGAATCCTCCGAATATTTTGGTCTTGGATTGGTGATCTTTTTGGATAGAAATATATATTGAATATGAATTGAATAGAAAAAAGCGGGAGAGGATAGGCTCATTACATGAAAAATATGGGAATTAAAGTCCCATAAATAATTGATAAATGATTGGAATAAGTGAGCATGAGAGCCAAATGAATCGAAAGATTCATGTTTGGTTCGGGAAGGGATCATAGAACTTTTTTTTGAAATGAATGGAAAAATAATCTACTTTCATTAAATGATTTATTAGATAACCGAAAGCAGAGGATATTAAATACTATTCGAAATTCAGAAGAACTACGTGAAGGAGCTATTCAACAATTGGAAAACGCCCGAGCTCGCTTAC